GGATTCTTGCGGAGTCCAAAGAAATATCAAATAAAAAAAATCTACTGTTCGAATTTCATAGCTATCGAATTTGCAATTTGAATATCAGAATAGTGGATATAGTCATGATTCAATGGGTTAGGTCCACTTACTTTTTATTTTGTTGATTTCGAATCTTTACAATAGATTAGATTGGAATAATGGAAAAGAAAAATATTTGGTGATCGAAGAGACGACTTCACATTACTCATTATAATAAACAAGCGTTCAACTTTCTTTTAGCAACTTTCTTTTAGAAGTAGAATTACTATTCTAATTACTATATTCTAACTCATTATAAGGATAACGTATTATCATTAAATTCGAAAGTTTATAATTACATTATTATCCAGTTGGTTACTTTTTTTATTACAAATCAACACAATTTTTATTCCCGTTTCAATATGAATATTACCACTTTACTTTATTTATATTTATGAAAAAGGCCAAAAAGCCCCTTATCGGATTTGAACCGATGACTTACGCCTTACCATGGCGTTACTCTACCACTGAGTTAAAAGGGCAATTGGATTCAATTATTGAAGGCGTCACTAGGCGGATAAGATAGATCTATATCTATCTATATATATATTATAATTATATGCAGTAGACTCATAGCGGCGAGTGTCACCTAGGGGAACGATAATTTTGATTTACTTAATAAGTAATAAGTATAAGTATCGGTTAACCCGGGTTTATTGATATTGGATTTGATAAATATCAATGAAATGAAGTGTTTCAAGACCGACCCTAATGGAATTGACTTAAATTGATCTGACCCCATCAGAACGGAACGAAACTTATTTGATTGATACATGGATACATGGACCTACCAATTCGACATAGATCCACCAGATTTCACATGTGATAAAGAGATTCTGTTTGTTCCCCGAACCCAAATTTTAGAGAAAAAAAAAAAAAAAAAAAAAATTGATAACTTGTTAATCTTAATCCCCGTTCCCAGATTTTCGGATTTCTCATTTGTTAATTTCCCAGCTTAGGGCGATATAGGAATAGTCCGATCTCATCTTACCAAGGAGTGGATAAATGAATGAAAGTTAAGTGGAAGAAATGAAGAAAAAATCTTCTTTTATGTCGGATCAATCACTTCCCAAAAGAGTCCTCTACTTTGCCTATTTTTATTTTTATTATTATTTATAGCAATTTCTATAATAGATTTCGATTTTAGACTAGAATGGCGATTAGAATGAGCGATTGATGGACGAATCAAAAAATGCTATTGGTATGGGATCAGAAAAGGTGGAAAGATCCTTTACTTTAGAGTTAGTCATCCCATTCCATTATATTGACAATTTCAAAAAACTGTTCATACTAAGTATGATGGCAGTCGGGCAAATATGCCCCCATCGTCTAGCGGTTCAGGACATCTCTCTTTCAAGGAGGCAGCGGGGATTCGACTTCCCCTGGGGGTAGGGTACTACGAAAGGAAGTTGATCGTGGATTATAAATAAGCCTAGACTTTATTCTTCCTGGGTCGATGCCCGAGCGGTTAATGGGGACGGACTGTAAATTCGTTGGCAATATGTCTACGCTGGTTCAAATCCAGCTCGGCCCAATAATTCGCTGATCCACCAGGAAATGATATAACCCCCTTTGTTTTCCAGAAATGCCAGATACGAAAGACTCAAGAATAAAAAGAGTCCAATTCTCCGATAGATCCCTACCGCTATTTATTTATTTTGTTTGCTCCATTTATTTGTTCCCATAAATTCTGATCTTGCTAATAATGATCTAGATTCATATCAGGATCATGAAATCGAAAGCATAAAGTCTAATGAAAAGAATAAAGTAACGCAAAAAAAGACTCTTTTTTTTTTTTTTTTTCATTGGGACATTGAAAAACGAATTATCAATTGATTTGGCAATAACGAAAGGAATCCGTGCCGCTCTCACTAAAGTGTATATCCGTGTGTATATCAATATCTCACTCACGTCTCGGTTCCAACACGTCGATATTTATCTAAATATAAATGAAATTGTTTGAATGAAATCATAAAAATAGGTATTCGGTACATTTTACCGCCCCGGGATTGTAGTTCAATTGGTCAGAGCACCGCCCTGTCAAGGCGGAAGCTGCGGGTTCGAGCCCCGTCAGTCCCGACGGATCCAAATCCAATAAAAAAAAAACATCAATATATCTCGCCGTTTCTGTTAAACTGGGGCAAAATAAAATGGTAGAATTTCATGCCTACTGCTCTCCTTTGCTCTTTTTTCTTTTTCATTTCTCTTTCTCATCAACCAGTACCGATTGATGAGAAAGAGACATGTGCGAATTGCTACAATTATTGGTAGCATCATATTCAGGATTCCAAGAGCTACCGTAGGGGGTCTGGTTTTTTTGACTGTCCCCCATCTGTGTATGGAATGGAATCGAGTACCATATCGTTCCCGGGAGCGTATACACAACTGAATTTAAGATCGTTACTTTGATAGAATACTTTTAAGATTAAGATTCAAAGTATCTTCTTTTCTGGTTTCTAGTTTGGCTAACTTAAATTACTAGTTTGAATTTGAAAGAATTTATCTCATTCAAATTTCACGCCGAACTTTTGAGGGATACGTTCTAGTACTAATCCAAGGGAGGGGGGATGATATTCTTAATAAAATAAAGATCAAGCAAGGCGCCAACCCCTCCCGAAGAGGGAATGAATAATCTTTTTTAAGCGTATTGCCAAAGAAGAATAAACTCGAAATAAATCTAAATAAAATAGTCAATTTTATGAAATATTCGATTCTTTTCTACTGGGACTCGTCTTTATCACACTTCTTTTTCGTTTTTTTTTTAATGATATAATTTTCTTGAAAAAAAAAAAAAAAAAAAAATGAAAAGGGGTTTCGAACTTAACCCCTTCCCTTTTTCTTTTTCTATTTCGTTTCGATTGTTTGTTTGGTTTTTTTCTAAACCCTTTGTAAACAAGGAAAGTGTAAAGCGGTTAGGGGGTTGTACAAGTAAGGCGGTCGATTATAGAAAAGACAGACTGGAAAAGACTGGTAAATAAAAAAGTATTAGTATTAAAAAAGTATTAGTATTAAAGTAAAGGAATTCTTTTGATTGAATCAGGAATCAAAGTTTGTATTTGGTGTGTGGATAAAAGAGCTGCCTATGTTATACTATTGAATTCTCGACGATGAATCGACTTGACAGTCAAATATTGTTATTCATGATATTGATCCCATTCGCTATCATCGAAATGTAATTCATCCCATTGAATTTACAAGCGAAAGGGTTATCATCTCTATGGGATTAAATCCCGAGTTATTGCGAAGTAAAAAAAAAAAACCAAACGATGAGACTATGGAAGTAAATATTCTCGCATTTATTGCTACTACACTGTTCGTTCTAGTTCCTACTGCGTTTTTGCTTATAATATACGTAAAAACGGTCAGTCAAAGTGATTAATTTGAACGAAACTTGACTTCTTAGTTCTTATAGTTCTTATCAAGGATTTAAGAAAAAAAATTCAATTTCATGTCTTAGTCTTAAATGAAACCAACGGACTAGAATCAGCAGTAGCCTATGAGATTCGATAGTATGGTAGAAAGATTCATATATGAATCTTTCTACCATACTATCTATTTTTATTATTTTTATGTATAAAGATAGAAACTGAATAGAGATCAATCTACAATATGGATATGGATCCTTATATATGTTAATAGATACATAGTATCTCAATTCTATTTCTTTGCTTCGTCTATTTGTATTTTCTTTTTGTTCATTCCAATCAATCTGAAATAATCGAAAGGCTGCTCTTACGATTTTCAAATTGATTTATTTCTGATTATTTTCAATATGAATCTCGGTATACATTAAAAAAAGAATCAAATCGATGAAAGAAAAAAAAATTTGGGCATATATTACTAAAAGAAAATCAAGTTAATAAAAGAAAATGAAATAGGAAAGAAATAAAGTAATCGTTTTTTTTAGCATTCCGAAGAAGTCGTTGATTGAGCGGTTGACAGATGATCCAAGGAGTTCTATTCTATAACTTCTTCCGATTTCAAAAAGGGGTACCCCGGCGATTGTCAACCCTGGAGCCATGATATGAAACGGGTCAATAAAGCATAGCAGAAAGCAAATTTCTAAAATACTCAAATAATAAAAAATAATAAAATCGGTGGTAAGTGCGAAATATGTGACTTGACCAAGGCACAATCTTATTATTATTAACTATTCAAATTAAATCGTGAACCCTTTCTTTTCTCTTTGAACAGTCCAATAAAAAAAAAGGGGGGTCCGGTTTTCCGCGTTCTTCCCCATTGTCCATAGAGAACTCTGGCAAGGGCCGGTTCAGAAAAACCAAATAGAAAATCTAGGAAGACTTCGGTTGGAATAAAATTCCTATGATCTGTATCCCCCTTCCTTTCAAAATAGAAAGAGGGGAATTTTGGAAATATAGGTTTGATTTGGATTCTGAAAGAGCATTATTCATATATATTATGAATTGTATTCTATTCATAATAGAATCGAATACAATTACCTCGCCAGAATCCAAGCCAATAGAATTCCGAAATGAAGGTATTTTGATTAATTCAATTTCGAAATTCTAAATGGAATTAAATTACTGAATTTAATTATTCTATTAATTATTTAATAATTAATAGAATTAAAAAGGCTTTGCAGAACGATCTATAAAAAAAGTGATACAGTTTGATTCCCCAACTCAATTAGTAGTATCTCTAGAGTCCACTTCTTCCCCATACTACGAGCGAAAGGGAAAATGTAAAGACTACCATTAAAGCAGCCCAAGCGAGACTTACTATATCCATGTGAATTATGTCCCCTATCTCTATGAATATGAAGAATTTATTCCATTATTGTTTCCTAATAATAGTGGAATCACTGGCGCAGAGTCAAAAAGGGATTCTGGCCCAACGCCCTTGATGAAAGACTCCACTAAATATGAAACGCTCCAATAAATCCACTTAGAACAAGTTCGTATATGATTTCTAGTAGAATCCGGAAAAATGAAACAAAATACACAGTCGCACTTTTCTTTGGAAGTATCAAAGGGAGTGTTACCTAATCTGTAGTAATAATAAGAACTCCTCGTTTTTTTTGTTGCCCTTTATTATCATTAAGTAAAAGCCAATTATCCGTCCAATCGAATATTGATTGAATGCCCGTGCATTCATAGACTCTTATGAGTCTGTATACTGCATACAAAGTATCTCCCGCCCCTTCCATAACGATTAATTCGATTCTCCCTCGGGCTTTTCAATCTAATTCAAGACCCGGTCAGTAGACCCTGCATTAGCAATTAGCAGTGGAAATAAATCGGTAACTCTTGATTTGATATGAAAGCGCTTCTACTACTATAATCTTTCCGTGAATCCTAAATGCAAGGATTAACAGCACTTTAAGTTTAAGGAACAGAAAAAAAAAAAAGAACAGAAACCCCAGCTATTTCGAATCACGAAAATGTCAAGAGTCGCGTACTTTGCTGGAAAAGATTCGGCGAGTTAGACCAGCCAAGCAGAATAAGGGATTGCGAGTCTTATCGTTTGTTGATCAGGCGACACCCAGATTTGAACTGGGGAAAAAGGATTTGCAGTCCCCCGCCTTACCGCTCGGCCATGCCGCCAAAACGATACAAAATAGATTAAAAAATTCCCCCTTTGCTTGTTTTGTTTGGGGGGGGGGTACTCAATGTCTTTTCTTTTTTTTGTGTACGTCCATATAAAATCTCGTTTTTCTTAATTCCTTGCCTAAAAAAAATATGTCCTTTTTTTGGATCGGCTCCGGTTCTTCAATTGATTTTATAGTATCTCACACAACATCTTAATACCTCTCTTTTCTCTTTCTTTTTTTCTATTGAAAAATGAAAAAAGAAATGTGCATTTTCAGTCACAAAAGCCAAAATTAAGGACAAATTGGAACCATTAACTAGTGACTGAAAATTCGTGACCAACTCTTGGATTGAAATTGAAATTGTCAATTTTGTTTCCTAATGATAGAAGAAAATCAAAATTGATACCTACCTAATCAATATTGGTTTTTTCTATAAAAAAAGCCTTCTCCATTTCAATTATAACAGCAATTATGAGTATATGTAAACCCCAAACATAAATCGTTTCGCGGCTAGCTTATTGGTTATCTTATCTGTGTCTGATGCCTCTCTATAGGGAATTTTCCGAAAATTGTCGTACTGCAATTTAGATTGAAGAGAAAATCGAAATTTTGATAGAGCACGACATGCGCTGTCCCGAAGCGAACTATGCAATAAAGGGGGGCGATGTATATATAGATAGCTATATCGGCACGGGTTTACTAAATACAAGCCGTCTTACGCACTTCAATCCTATTCTAAAAATTCGACTAAAAAAAGAAAAAGGGGGTTCTTCGCAAATCATTTTTTGAACAGTGGAATCCACGAAAAAGGTAAGTGCTAAAAAAATGAGCTTTACGCTGGTATATTGTGTCTGATTCTTATGTCTTTATCTTAGCGAATAGATCAAATCACGACGTTTATTTTTCTGGTATCCTAACGGATTGGAATATCATAATAATGGTATAAATTGAATTATTTTTTTGATTCTATACAAAACTCCGTAAGTCTAAGTGGAATTTATCGCTTCCTTTCCATTTGGATCTGTCTCTTAGAAATTCCAATTTTATTAAGTATAAAATCATCCTTTTTCCCCCGTTCATACGTATTTCATACATTCCATCTATATGGAGTTGGGTAAAATTTCATGCGATTCAGTAAACAGAATCTAAATTCCAGCATTCTGCATCGAATCATATGAATCGATGCAGAATGAGAAACGAATGGGATTTTTTGATAAATGGGAAATTCAAAATGCTCGGAGATGGAAATGCAGGAATGTCTACAATACCTGGGTTGAATCAGATACAATTTGAAGGATTTTGTAGGTTCATTGATCAGGGCTTAACAGAAGAGCTTTATAAGTTTCCAAAAATTGAAGATACAGATCAAGAAATTGAATTTCAATTATTTGTGGAAACATATCAATTGGTAGAACCCTTGCTAAAAGAAAGAGATGCTGTATATGAATCATTCACGTATTCTTCTGAATTATATGTATCCGCAGGATTAATTTGGAAAAGCCGAGGGGACATGCAGGAACAAACTATTTTTATTGGAAACATTCCTCTAATGAATTCTTTGGGAACTTCTATAGTAAACGGAATATACAGAATTGTCATCAATCAAATATTGCAAAGTCCCGGTATCTATTATCGGTCAGAATTGGGCCATAACGGAATTTCGGTCTATACAGGCACCATAATATCTGATTGGGGGGGAAGATTCGAATTAGAGATTGATAGAAAAGCAAGGATATGGGCTCGTGTGAGTAGGAAACAGAAAGTATCTATTCTAGTTCTATCAGCAGCTATGGGTTCGAATCTACGAGAAATTCTAGAGAATATTTGCTACCCTGAAATTTTCTTGTCTTTCCTGACGAATAAGGAGAAAAAAAAAATTGGATCAAAAG